CTATTTTGATATAGAAAATAAAATTTTTGAGATTGACAGCGATCATTCTTTTCTGAGTGAACTAGAAAGTTCTTTTTCTAGTTATCGCAATTCTAGTTATATGAATAATGAATCTACGAATGAAGATTCCTTATACAATCGTTCCATTTACGATACTCAATCTAGTTGGAATAATCACATTACTAGTTGCATTGACAGTTATCTTCAGTCTCAAATCTGTATTGATACGTCCATTGTAAGTGATAGTAGTGACGGTTACATTTCTAGGTGCGTTTTTGATAAACGTAAAACTAGTAGTGAAGGTGGGGGGTCCAGTATACGAACCCGCGCGAAGAGTAGTGATTTAACTCTAAGAGAAAGGCCTAGTGATCTCGATGCAACTCAAAAATACAGGCATTTGTGGGTTCAATGCGAAAATTGTTATGGATTAAATTATAAGAAATTTTTGAAATCAAAAATGAATATTTGTGAACAGTGTGGATACCATTTGAAAATGGGTAGTTCAGAAAGAATCGAAATTTCGATCGACCCCGGTACTTGGGACCCTATGGATGAAGACATGGTCTCTCTGGATCCCATTGGATTTCATTCGGAGGAGGAGCCTTATAAAGATCGTATTGATTCTTATCAAAGAAAGACAGGATTAACTGAGGCTGTTCAAACAGGCGTAGGTCAACTAAATGGTATTCCCGTAGCAATTGGGGTTATGGATTTTCAGTTTATGGGGGGTAGTATGGGATCCGTAGTCGGGGAGAAAATCACCCGTTTGATTGAGTACGCTACTAATCAATTTCTACCTCTTATTATAGTGTGCGCTTCGGGGGGAGCGCGCATGCAAGAAGGGAGTTTGAGCCTGATGCAAATGGCTAAAATATCGTCTGCTTTATATGATTATCAATCAAATAAAAAGTTATTGTATGTATCAATCCTTACATCTCCTACTACTGGTGGGGTAACAGCTAGTTTTGGTATGTTGGGAGATATTATTATTGCCGAACCAAATTCCTACATTGCATTTGCGGGTAAAAGAGTAATTGAACAAACATTGAATAAAACAGTACCCGAAGGTTCACAAGCGGCTGAATATTTATTCCAGAAGGGCTTATTCGACCTAATCGTACCGCGTAATCTTTTAAAAAGCGTTCTGAGTGAGTTATTTAAGCTCCACGCCTTCTTTCCTTTGAATTCCAATTCAATCAAGTAGAGCGCACTAAGTTCAATTATTTTATTTGTAGCAAACAAAAAAAGTAGTTAGCTTATCCGAATCTTAGCTTATCGGAATCAAAGTAACTAAAAAGGGAGTTTTCTTTGGCGACCTAAGATCTAATTGTAGAAAGAATCAAAATCAAAAGTTGCGTATAACTCTTTTTTTTTTACCTAGATTCCCGATTACTAATTAAGAAGTCTCTATCAACAAGATAAAAACGTGAGTTCTTCCTTTCGTGAAATTAGGAAAATAAAACGAATTTCATCTTACGTATATAATCAAATTCAAATTATAGAAAAAATAGATATATAGTTTTATATCTTTCTCCATCTCCCGAAAATCCCGTTTTCACTAAAAATCCCGGTTGTGTCGCATTCTAATGAATCTTTCAATAATTTGTAAGAAACTCTTTATTAAATATTAAAATGAAATTCAAAGACAAGAACAAAACACAAAGAAACGAAGAAAAATAAAATGGATTATCATATGTATCTTTCATATAGATAGATGAATAAGTCCATTTATTTAGTTCTACATTCCTTGGACTTATTCTATATACTCACTTAGATACTTAATATCTCTAATCTACGAATTCATAATAATTACAATTATTAATTATAATTAGTATAAATATAAAATATGATATTAAAAAAAAAATAAGAACAGGTACAAATAATAAATCGAGGTACCCCATTTTATGACAACTTTCAATTTTCCCTCTATTTTTGTGCCTTTAGTAGGCCTAGTATTTCCGGCAATTGCAATGGGTTCTTTATTTCTTTATGTTCAAAAAAACAAGATTGTTTAGATCCGAGGGGACCCAGTCTCATTCTTTTTTTTTTTTTAACTTAGACTTGTAGCATAACACAGATATTTATTTCGGAAAAGAAAATATAGTAGAACATATGATTTCCGCCGAACATAAAGGAAAAAGCTCTTATGTCTGCAGAAAATGATCTATAGATAACTGAATTCTAGCCAGTTTCAAATAGATCAGGGTCGCTGGATGCCTAAAATGTAAAGTTGGTGGATCTATATATATATCAATATGTATATTGGGATCAAATGAGGGGTATGTTATTATATTATTTTAGATCTAAACAATTTGATGAATTACTCCTAAAAGTTCCCATTAAACTAGTGCTAGTTCACATCAAACTAGTGCTAGTTGATGAAAGTTCATTCGGAAACAAAAAAAGTAAAGTCAAAATCATTTGGGGTATTCTCTCAATTTCAATAAAATGCAATCGGATCAAGTATGAGTTGGCGATCAGAAGATACATGGATAGAACTTATAACGGGGTCTCGAAAACTAAGTAATTTTTGTTGGGCCCTTATCGTTTTTTTAGGTTCATTAGGATTCTTGTTGGTTGGAACTTCCAGTTTTCTTGGTAGAAATTTGATATCTTTTGTTCCGTCTCAGCAAATCCTTTTTTTTCCACAGGGAATCGTGATGTCTTTCTACGGAATCGCGGGTCTCTTTATTAGTTCCTATTTGTGGTGCACAATTTCCTGGAATGTAGGTAGTGGTTATGATCGATTCGATAGAAAGGAAGGAATAGTGTGTATTTTTCGTTGGGGATTTCCTGGAAAAAATCGTCGCATATTCCTCCGATTCCTTATAAAAGATATTCAATCCGTTCGAATAGAAGTTAAAGAGGGTATTTATGCCCGTCGTGTCCTTTATATGGATATCAGAGGCCGGGGGGCTATTCCGTTGACCCGTACTGATGAGAATTTAACTCCACGAGAAATTGAACAAAAAGCCGCGGAATTGGCCTATTTCTTGCGCGTACCAATTGAAGTATTTTGATTTTGAGAAAAGGAACTGGGCGGAAGAACGAATGCTTTCTCGGCAGGAGGGAAAAAACGCAAGAATCCTTTTAGTTTTTCTATAACTAAATGATACTTTAGATGCAGATAAACCATATCTTGTAAATTATTTTCTTTGTCAATCGACCTTTTTACTTGTTTTGCCGCTTATTTTTTTGACCATCACAATATCTTTTTCTCAATTATTCTATTCTTGACTATGGGGAATCGTTGGAATTTTTTTTTTCGAAATACTGGATATTTTGATAGAATAAGGGGTTCTTTCGTCTCAAAATCTCAATAATATTCATTTCTTCAAATTTCGGCCATTCATCGAAAGGAGACATTTGTTTGGAATTTGATGAATTGAGGTATCTAGCAACACTATTTTGTATTATTTCTTCAGTCGAACTTGAAGTGGAGTCTTAGTCTATTTCTGTATTCTTTCTAGATTCAAAACAAAATCACAAATAAAATAGATTCATAGGTTTGATGCCCTGTCTAGAACTCATGTTTGAAAGAAATATTCGATTACATAAAGTCCGACAAATGGAGTGGGTTAATTAAAAATTAACAGGCGAAAAATGGCAAAAAAGAAAGCATTCACTCCTCTTTTGTATCTTGCATCTATAGTATTTTTGCCCTGGTGGATTTCTCTCTCATTTACTAAAAATATGGAATCTTGGGTTATTAATTGGGCGAATATCGGCCAATCCGAAATTTTTTTGAATGATATTCAAGAAAAAAGTATTCTAGAAAAGTTCATAGAATTAGAAGAAATCCTCTTCTTGGAAGAAATGATCAAGGAATACTCGGAGACATATCTACAAAAGCTTCTTATAGGAATCCACAAAGAAACGATCCAATTAATCAAGATACACAACGAGGATCGTATCCATACAATTTTACACTTCTCGACAAATATAATCTGTTTTGTTATTTTAAGTGGTTTTTCTATTTTAGGTAATGAAGAACTTGTTATTCTTAATTCTTGGACTCAGGAATTCCTATATAACTTAAGTGATACAGTAAAAGCTTTTTCAATTCTTTTATTAACCGATTTATGTATCGGATTTCATTCACCCCACGGCTGGGAACTAATGATTGGTTCTGTATACAAAGATTTTGGATTTGGTCATAATGATCAAATTATATCTAGTCTTGTTTCCACTTTTCCGGTTATTCTCGATACTATTTTTAAATATTGGATTTTTCGTTATTTAAATCGTGTATCTCCGTCACTTGTAGTTATTTATCATTCAATGAATGATTGATAAATGATCCACCAATATTAATCCAATTAGAACGTTTCTTACTTTGTAGTTCTACATAAGTATTAAAAACATTCTATCCGGGGGGTTTTCATACTATTTTTATAGTATAGTATTCCAGTAAAATGATTCCAATAAATAGCAGAATCGTGGATAGGAAACTATACTAGCGACCTACCCAATTTATTGTAGAAATTTTCAGACCAATGATTAGACTATGCAAACTAGAAATACTTTTTCTTGGATAAAGGAACATATTACTCGATCTATTTCCGTATCGCTCATCATATATATCATAACTCAGACATCTGTTTCAAGTGCATATCCCATTTTTGCGCAGCAGGGTTATGAAAATCCACGAGAAGCGACCGGGCGTATTGTATGTGCCAATTGTCATTTAGCTAATAAGCCCGTGGATATTGAGGTTCCACAAGCAGTACTTCCCGATACTATATTTGAAGCAGTTGTTCGAATTCCTTATGATAAGCAAGTGAAACAAGTCCTTGCTAATGGTAAGAAAGGGGGTTTGAATGTGGGGGCTGTTCTTATTTTACCGGAGGGGTTTGAATTAGCTCCTTCCGATCGTATTTCTCCCGAGATGAAAGAAAAGATAGGAAATTTTTCTTTTCTGAGCTACCGCCCTAATAAAAAAAATATTCTTGTAATAGGGCCTGTTCCCGGCCAGAAATATAGTGAAATCACCTTTCCTA